CAGAAAGAGATTATGCAAATTTTTCAATAAAAAAAAAAAAAAATACTTACCTAAAGTATATGACGCTTTCTTAAATGGTGCCTCCCGAGGACAAATTTTAAAATGTTTTTGGCTTTCAATCAAGGATAAAATTTCCATACAAAATTACATAGAAAGGAGTTGGATAAATAAGATTTATGGTATCTTTCTTATTATTCATAACTTAAAATTTCAACAGGAAAAAAAAGAATTTGATAGAATTGATAAAAAATCATTAGAAAACAAAATTAGTTTTTTGTTGAATTTAATCAACGAATTTGATGGAAAACCAACATCAAATTTAAAAAAAAATTATTTACTTCCTGAATCTAAACAAGTAAGAATAAATTCAGAAGGGCGAAAAAAAAGATTTATATTTGAAAACGTTCAAACTGATCCTAACAATAAAAAAATTAGAAAACAATTTATTGCGCTAAAAGAAATCAGAAAAAACGTTCCTCGATGGTCACACAAATTAGTCGACCATTTAGAACAAGCGGAAGAACAATATGCAAACCTAGAACTTTTGGGAAGGCGTCCCCCGGTTCGTTCAAGAAAAAGCAAACGTGTAGCGGTTTTTAATGATGATCTAGAATATAACAATACTTTTAAAAATCCCCAAGATCTTAATACTGACGAAGCGGACGACATTATTGTGATACGTTATTCACAACTACCAGATTTTCGGCGAGATCTAATTCTAGGCTCGATACGAGCCCAAAGACGTAAAACAGTTATTTGTAAAGCTTCTGAAGCAAATATACACTCCCCCTCCTTTTTGGAACGAAACGACCCTTCCCTTTCTTTTGACACTTCCGAACTAATTAAAAAACTTTTTGAAAATTGGCTATGGAAAAATACAGAATTAAAAATTAGAGATTATACAGAGAAAAAGACAAAAGAAAGTACTAAAAAAAAAGAAGCTAACAAAAGCGAAGCAGAAAGGCGAATAGAAAAAAGAAGAGAAAAAAGACGCATAGAAATCGCCGAAGCCTGGGATAGCTTTGTATTGGCTCAAGTAATAAGAGGTCTTATGTTAGTAACCCAATCAATTCTAAGAAGATATATAATATTACCATCATTGATAATAGTTAAAAATATCATCCGTATACTATTATTTCAATTTCCTGAATGGTCCGAAGATTTAACTGATTGGCGCAAAGAAATGCATGTTAAATGCACTTATAACTGCGTTCAATTATCAGAAAAAGAATTTCCTAAAAACTGGTTAAAAGACGGTATTCAGATAAAGATCTTATTTCCTTTTCGTCTTAAACCTTGGCACAAATCTAAGCTACGAGAAAGATATACCTATCCACATAAAAATAAAGAAAAAAAAAATGATTTTTTTTTTTTAACCGTTTGGGGAATGGAAACCAAACTTCCTTTTGGTTCTCCACGAAAACAACTTTCATTTTTTGAACCTATTTTTAAAGAACTCAAAAAAAAACGTCAAAAATTGAAAAAGAAGTGTTTTAAGGGTCTAAGAATTTTAAAAGAAAGAAGAATAATTTTTATAAATGTCTCAAAAGAAAAAAAAAAAAGGATAAGAAATAATGAGATAATTCATGAATCGTCCATTAATATTCAATCTATAAAGTGCATAACTTGTGCATTAAGAAAACAAAAAATCCAAGGGCTAACTACTCTAACAAAGACAATTGTAAATGAAATACCAAAAATGTCAAAAGACAATAAAAAAGAATTTAGAAGCCTACATATAAATATTAGTTCAAATAAAATCAGCTATGATGATAAAATATTGGAATTGCCAAAAACGATTTTGCAACGCTTAAAAAGAATAAATGTTCGACTAATTCGTAAAACCGATTTTTTTATAAACTTTTTCGTTGAAAGTATACATAGAAATATTTTTTTATATATCAAAAATATTTCTAGAATAACTGTACAACTTTTTTTTTTTGTTTTTGAAGGAACAAAAAAAAAATTTAATAAATACAGCTCCTTTACTAACTTTATTTCCTATCCTTACTATATTTGCAATAATGAAACAAAGCAAGAAAAAATTGCTAAAACAAACAAAAATATGAATAAAGTTATTTATACTATAACGGAGCCACTTTCTAATATTAGTACTAAGAATTTACATTCTTTTTGTGACTTATCTTATTTGTCACAAGCATATGTGTTTTACAAATTATCACAAAACAAGGCTTTGAACTTTTTGAATTTATATAAGTTAAGATTAAGATCCGTCTTTCAATCTAATGTAACATCCCCTTTTCTTAAAAATAAAATAAAGAATTATTTTATTGGAACACAGAAAACATTACATTCCGAATTGAACCATAAGAACCTCCACAATTTTCGAACAATACATCAATGTAAAAATGGGTTAAAAGGTTTTTATCAAGATGATTTATCTGAGTTCATACCACAAGAAAGTAGAAATAGAGTAAATCAACACTTTATAGTTCAAAATAACCATTTCAATCAATTTTTTTCCTATGAAAAAAATAGATTAATTAACTTTGAAAAAAAAAAAAATGTTAAAAAACAAGATAGATATGACCTTTTAGCATATAATTTTATTAAGTCTGAAGATAATAAGAATCCCTCCATTTCTGGATTATCTGGACAAGTAAATCATAACCGATATTTTTTTTCAAATTACGACAAAAATAAACGCCAATTTTTTAATATGTTGGTAGGTATTCTGGTAAAAAATTTTCTAGTAGAAAATAATATTATACATATAAAGAAAAACTCGACTAGAAAATTTTATCATTGGATATTTCTCAATTTGTGTTTTAGAAATAAACTAGATATTGGGGTCTGTAGAAATATGGATATTGACACCAACAGTAGTAAATATATTAAGATTAGAACTAATAATTATCAAAAAAGCACGAAAATCGATAAGAAAATTCGTTTTTTTACCACAATTCATCAAAATCAAGGAATCAACCCATTCAATAAAAAAAAAAAACTTTTTGATTGGATGAGAATGAATGAAGAAATACAAAATTGTTACATATTTAAGTTCCAACTTTGGTGTTTTCCAGAATTTATTATACTTCATAATTTGTATAAAAATAAACCATGGACCATACCAATCAAGTCGCTCCTTTTAAATTTTAATGTAAATAAAAGCACCACTGTAAAGAAAAAAAGAAATTTTTTTCTATCAATTTTTTCATTAGAAAAACAAAAGAAAAGGGAAAAAGAATGCACAATCCAGACAGATTTTGAATCAACTCTATTAAACTATGAAAAAGATATTGCAGAAAATTATGGGATATCAAAGATCAAAAAAGAGAAAAAGACAAAATCATACCAGAACAACATGTACGCGAAATTGGATTTCTTCCTAAAAAGATATTTTCTTTTTCAATTGAGATGGGCTGGTCTTTTAAATAAAAAAATAATCAATAACATTAACGTATATTGTCTCCTGCTTAGACTGCTAAACCCAAGAGAAATTGCTATAGCCTCCACTCAAAGGAGGGAACTAAGTCTGGGTATTTTTCTGATTGAGGAAAATTTAACTCTTACAGAATTGCTTAAAAAGGCAATAGTACTTATAGAACCCGTTCGGCTGTCTATAAAAAGTGCAGGACATTTTATTATGCATCAAACTATGGGGATTTCGGTAATTCATAACAGCAACCACACAATTAATCAAAGATTCCAACAAAAAGGCCATGTTGATAAGCCGAATTCTGATGAATTAATTCCAGAGTCTCAAAAGATGACTGAAAATCGAGACAAAACTTATTATGATTTGTTTGTTCCTGAAAGTATTTTATCCCCCAGACGTCGTAGAGACTTCAGAATTCTAATTTGTTTCTATTCTATGAATAGAAAAGGTATACCTCTAAATGCGCCGTTTTGGAATGAAAAGCAAATAAAGAGTCAAGTTTTGACTAAAAGAAAAAGAGAGACAAATACACTAATTAAATTAAAATTTTTTCTTTGGCCTAATTATCGCTTAGAAGATTTCGCTTGTATGAATCGCAATTGGTTTGATACCAATAATGGCAGTCGTTTCGGTTTGCTAAGGATACATATGTATCCACAATTTTAAAACTGAACAGACCCGTGTACTCAAAAAAAGTAAAATACGGATTGACTTTATTGCCCGCGCTATATTTTTATATGAAGACAAAGACATGCACACATACATTGTTTTACATTCCATTCTGATACAGGATACTCATTGAACGACATATCAATATCTATAAATGATGAAAAAATATTCTTTATTTTTAGGGGTATAATTTTCATCTTTTGTGAGTGTAGATAACCATATAAAGATTATTATAGCATGTATGCCAAATAAAAAAAAAAAAAAGAGTAGCACTTTTTTTATTGATAATAAAAAATATATCTAGTAATTAAATAATTAAAGGCCAGTGGGGGGAAGATTAAATTTTATGGTAAAAAAGTCATTAATCTCGGTTATTTCGCACGAAGAAAAAAAAGAAAACCGGGGGTCTGTTGAATTTCAAATACTAAGGCTCACTAATAGGATACGAAAACTTTCTTTACATTTGGAATTGCACAGAAAAGATTTTTTATCTCAGAGAGGCCTACGGAAAATTTTAGGAAAACGCCAAAGGATGCTGTCTTATTTGTCAAAGAAAAATAGAATACGTTATAAACAATTAATTAATCAGTTAGATATTCGCGAATCAAAAACACGTTAATTTGAGTTTGAAGGGTTGGTTTGAATTATTTGAGTTAGTAGATCTTGAATTTTAATGAACTTATTTTAACTTTCAGTAATTCATGAAAAAATGAATCGAGTAAAAACCTATGAATATACCAGCTACAAGAAACGACCTCATGATAGTAAATATGGGACCCCACCACCCATCAATGCATGGTGTTCTTCGACTCATCGTTACTCTCGATGGTGAAGATGTTATTGATTGTGAACCAATATTAGGATATTTACACCGAGGAATGGAAAAAATTGCGGAAAACCGAACAATTATACAATATTTGCCTTATGTAACGCGTTGGGATTATTTAGCTACTATGTTCACAGAAGCAATAACCGTAAATGGACCAGAGTTGTTCGGAAATATCCAAGTACCTAAAAGGGCCAGCTATATCCGAACAATTATGTTGGAGTTGAGTCGTATAGCTTCGCATTTGTTATGGCTCGGCCCTTTTATGGCAGATATTGGGGCGCAGACTCCTTTCTTCTATATTTTCAGAGAAAGAGAGTTAGTATATGATCTATTTGAAGCTGCCACTGGTATGAGAATGATGCATAATTTTTTTCGTATTGGAGGAGTAGCGGCCGATTTACCTTATGGCTGGATAGATAAATGTTTAGATTTTTGCGATTATTTTTTAACAGGAGTTACTGAATATCAAAAACTTATTACACGAAATCCTATTTTTTTAGAACGAGTTGAGGGGATAGGCATTATTGGAAGAGAGGAAGTAATAAATTGGGGTTTATCAGGACCAATGCTGCGAGCCTCTGGAATACAATGGGATCTCCGTAAAGTTGATCATTATGAGTGTTACGACGAATTTGATTGGGAAGTACAGTGGCAAAAAGAAGGAGATTCATTAGCTCGATATCTCGTCCGCATTGGGGAAATGACGGAATCCATCAAAATTATTCAACAGGCTCTAGAAGGAATTCCGGGGGGACCATATGAGAATTTAGAAATCCGATATTTTGATCGAGAAAGAAATCCAGAATGGAATGACTTTGACTATCGATTTATTAGTAAAAAACCTTCTCCTACATTTGAATTGCCTAAACAAGAACTCTATGTGAGAGTTGAAGCCCCAAAGGGAGAATTGGGGATTTTTTTGATAGGGGATCAGAGTGGTTTTCCTTGGAGGTGTAAAATTCGCCCGCCTGGTTTTATCAATTTGCAAATTATTCCTGAGTTAGTTAAAAGAATGAAATTGGCTGATATTATGACAATACTAGGTAGCATAGATATCATTATGGGAGAAGTTGATCGTTAAAATGATAATTGATAGAATCGAAGTACAAGATATCAATTCTTTTTCTAGATTGGAATTTTTAAAACAGGCTTATGGAATTCTATGGATACTTATTCCTGTTTTTACTCCTGTATTAGGAATAACAATAGGTGTACTAGTAATTGTATGGTTAGAAAGAGAAATATCCGCAGGGATACAACAACGTATTGGACCTGAATACGCTGGGCCTTTAGGAGTTCTTCAAGCTTTAGCTGATGGGGCAAAACTACTTTTCAAAGAAAACCTCTTTCCATCTAGAGGAGATACTCGTTTATTCAGTATCGGACCTTCCATAGCGGTCATATCCATTTTAGTAAGCTATTTGGTAGTTCCTTTTGGTTCTCGTCTTGTTTTAGCGGATCTCAATATCGGTGTTTTTTTATGGATTGCCATTTCAAGTATTGCTCCCATTGGCCTTCTTATGTCAGGATACGGATCAAATAATAAATATTCTTTTTTAGGTGGTCTACGAGCGGCTGCTCAATCGATTAGTTATGAAATACCATTAACTTTATGTGTCTTATCAATATCTCTACGTGCGATTCGTTAAGACATAAAATTTTCCATATTTCTTCCTTTCTATTTTATAGTAAGAGAGCGGAACGAATTGAGTAAATATCTTCATTTTTTATTCAGCTGGATCAACTAAACCTGAGGGTTATATGAGTGAAAGAAAACAGCTTATATATAAACTAGCTGTAAAAAAATGGAGTCTCATTTGATATGTATAAATGTTAGAGAGCCAAACGGAAATAAACATAAGCAAACGAAAGTCTTTTCCCCAAGATTGGGTAACTAGTCATCCTGACTTGAAGCGGGCTAAAAAGATAAACTAGAGTGAGTTTTCACTATCGTTTGTATGTATTATCATACATGGATTACCTTAACGTAACGGATGATTGAACAAAAACGAGTGGATGAGTAGAAACACCAAGATACATAAAGGATTTGTAATGGAGATTATGTAAAATAATAAAAATATTTTTCCATAATGTACAAAGAATATTAATTGGGGCTTTCAGTTAGTAGAAATGATTAGGCAGTACTCCCTACAATTCCGATCCAGAGTATGCTCCTATCCGTCGATTAAATAAATGACTATTGGCAACGAAATAATCCTTTACTTTGGTTTTATTTTGTAACTACACTTTTCGCAGAAACAGAAAGAAGACATAGAAACCACAAAAAAAAAAAGAGAAAGAAATACAATTAAAGGCTAAAAACTATCTTTTTAGTCGTCTTTCTTTGGACTTTTATTTGTTCTATATTCATATTTATCTAGATAGAATTCAGATCATAATTCCAGAATTAATGTCAAATTCTTTTCGTATGTAAAAAGGAAGGGTTATTGATATCTTTATAACGAGTATTTGATTGAAGAGTTAAGTTATTACTCAACAAATAAAATTTCAAAAGATTTTTGAAATTATTAAATCAAGGGACGAGATCAATTCAGCAGCACTTTAATTTATTTTAATTCAAATTAATTTAAAATAGATATTCGAATTTATTTTTAAATATATATAATTATTAAAGCAGAACAAACAGAATTCAATTGGTCTAATTCGGGATCGTACAATATATTTTTACCCTATCCATCTTATATTATAAAGATAAAAAAAAAATAATACTGACTCGATCCTTAGATTTATTTAAGGTCATCAAGGAGCCGTATGCAGTGAAAATCTCATGTACAGTTCTGGAATAGCGATGGAAACAGTGATGGTATCACCGACTATGATTATCTAATAGTTCAAGTACAGTTGATATTGTTGAGGCACAATCAAAATATGGTTTTTGGGGATGGAATTTGTGGCGTCAACCTATAGGGTTTATTATTTTTCTAATTTCTTCCCTAGCAGAATGTGAAAGATTACCCTTTGATTTACCCGAAGCAGAAGAAGAATTAGTAGCAGGTTATCAAACCGAATATTCGGGTATCAAATTTGGTTTATTTTATGTTGCTTCTTATTTAAACCTATTAGTTTCTTCATTATTTGTAACAGTTCTTTATTTGGGAGGCTGGACTATCTCTATTCCGCACATATTTCTTTCTGAGTTTTTTGAAATAAATAACCCATACGGTGTTTTTGAACGGACAATTGATATCTTTATTACATTAGCTAAAACTTATTTGTTCTTGTTCATTCCTATCATAACAAGATGGACTTTACCAAGGATAAGAATGGACCAGCTGTTGAATCTTGGATGGAAATTTCTTTTACCTATTTCTCTCGGTAATCTATTATTAACAACTTCTTCTCAACTATTTTCACTGTAAAAGGCTATGATAGCCTATATTCCCAACTTGGGTCAAATAAGAGAAATAAACAAAGATAAAATTCTTTATATATATATTCACGATATGTTCCCTATGGTAACTGGGTTCATGAATTATGGTCAACAATCAGTACGAGCTGCAAGGTACATTGGTCAAAGTTTCATGATTACCTTATCCCACGTAAATCGTTTACCCATAACTATTCAATATCCTTATGAAAAAGTAATAACTGCGGAGCGTTTCCGCGGGCGAATCCATTTTGAATTTGATAAATGTATTGCTTGTGAAGTATGCGTTCGTGTATGTCCTATAGATCTACCCGTTGTTGATTGGAAATTGGAAACAGATATTCGAAAAAAACGATTACTTAATTACAGTATTGATTTCGGAATCTGTATATTTTGTGGTAACTGTGTTGAGTATTGTCCAACAAACTGTTTAGCAATGACTGAAGAATATGAACTTTCTACTTATGATCGTCATGAATTGAATTATAATCAAATAGCTCTGGGGCGTTTACCAATAGTCATAATTGACGATTTTACAATTCGAACTATTTTGAATTCACCTCAAATTTAAAATCAGTAAATCCTTGATTAAAGCAAATTTTGGAATTACTAAGGTTAAATTTTGATTTTAAGAAATGAGTTTTTCCGTTTTGTTTGATCTCAATAACTACAAATATCCACTGGTTATTCGTTGGTAAGAATTGCGTCTTAATTTGGATTGAAAATTCATTAATTAATATCTCTGACATTATTTCGAAACTAAGCGTTTCGTATTCGAGCTGCTCTATTCAGAGAAAAAATCAAATTTGTACAATAACTGTACCCACATTAATTTACACTCCCTAGGATTTAATGCAAGTATAAATTTATTATGAATCAGAAAATTAACTATTTTTTCTGGTCTGGTTGCAATAAGGTCATGAAAAATTTTTTGAGTTATTTATCTCTTATCCTACATATAATGGATTTGCATGGACCCATACATGATTTTCTTTTAGTCGTTCTGGGATTAGGTCTTATCTTAGGCGGTATAGGAGTAGTATTATTTATAAACCCAATTTATTCTGCCTTTTCATTGGGATTAGTTCTTGTTTCTATATCCCTATTCTATATTCTATCAAATTCATATTTTGTAGCTGCTGCACAACTCCTTATTTATGTGGGAGCTATAAATGTTTTAGTAATATTTGCTGTAATGTTTATGAACGGTTCAGAATATTACAAAGATTTTAATCTTTGGACTGTTGGGAATGGGGTTACTTTGCTGGTTTGTACAAGTATGTTTGGTTTACTAATGACTACTATTACAGATACGTCATGGTACGGGATTATTTGGACTACAAGGGCAAACCAGATTATAGAACATGATTTGATAAGTAATAGTCAACAAATTGGAATTCATTTATCAACAGAGTTTTTTCTTCCCTTTGAATTCATTTCGATAATTCTTTTAGCCGGTTTGCTAGGTGCAATTTCCGCGGCGCGCCAATAATAATAAGGAAAAATTCTCTCAACTTATCAACAGCAATCCAAATCAAATTTCAGTCTGTATTATCGCATTTATTTCCAGAATTTGAAATTGTTTATGTCTAAAATAGAAATTTTTTTTATTCGACCCATTCCCAATATATTTCTTTGTTCCATACTTTGTTTTTTATATTATATTCTAGTAAATTGAATTAAATTAAATGCGTTGCTCATCTTATATTGAAATGAATCGAAATTACTAAGGAGTTGTTCAATGATGCTGGAACATGTACTTGTTTTGAGTGCCTACTTATTTTCTATCGGTATCTATGGATTGATCACCAGCCGAAATATGGTTAGAGCTCTTATGTGTCTTGAACTTATACTAAATGCCGTTAATATAAATTTAGTAACATTTTCTGATTTTTTTGATAGCCGCGAATTAAAAGGAAATATTTTCTCCATTTTTGTTATAGCCATTGCAGCGGCCGAAGCAGCTATTGGACCAGCTATTGTTTCGTCAATTTATCGTAATAGAAAATCAATTCGTATCAATCAATCGAATTTGTTAAATAAGTAGTATAGTAGTATTAACCATACAAATTAGAATATTCATAAATTGGAATTAGCGTGTATTATACATTTTGGATGATCATGTTTGCGAAAATATAAGAAATCAAAGTATCTTGGTTCTCTCCCATGAGTGGATCCGTAAGTAGATTGATTCGAAAAATTCTAATCAATCGGACTCATTGATTCATTTAGTATCGAAATATATGATTCATTTACAAGTTTACTAGATCGAAAATTTTTTATTAAAAAAAATGATAGATAGATCCAATGTCACATTCCGTAAAGATTTATGATACGTGTATAGGGTGTACTCAATGTGTCCGAGCTTGCCCCACAGATGTATTAGAAATGATACCTTGGGACGGGTGTAAAGCTAAGCAAATTGCTTCCGCTCCAAGAACAGAGGATTGTGTGGGTTGTAAAAGATGTGAATCCGCCTGTCCAACGGATTTCTTGAGTGTTCGGGTTTATTTGTGGCATGAAACAACTCGAAGTATGGGTCTAGCTTATTGATACGTTCCAAAAAACCCGACTTGAATACGACTACATTTGATTTTTTTACCTTTACCGACAAAAGCGCGTGCTCAAATCTAAATATATATTTAGATTTGAGCACGCGCTTTTCTGGTCCAAGTCTATCTTATTTTTACTACGAATTTTTTTCCTTGGTTAACAATAATTGTAGTTTTGCCAATATTTGCGGGTTCCCTAATTTTCTTTTTTCCTCATAGAGGAAATAAGGTAATTAGGTGGTATACTATTTCTATATGTATAATAGAACTCCTTCTAATAACCTATGCATTCGGGTATCATTTCCAATTGGACGAGCCATTAATCCAACTGATAGAGGATTATAAATGGATAAATTTTTTTGATTTTTCCTGGAGATTGGGAATAGATGGAATTTCGATAGGACCCGTTTTGCTGACGGGATTTATCACTACTTTAGCTACTTTAGCGGCTCGGCCGGTTACTCGAGAGTCCCGATTATTCCATTTTCTGCTGTTAGCAATGTATAGCGGTCAAATCGGACCTTTTTCTTCTCAAGACATTTTACTTTTTTTCATCATGTGGGAATTAGAATTAATTCCAGTTTATCTACTTATATCCATGTGGGGAGGAAAGAAACGTTTGTATTCCGCGACAAAATTTATTTTGTACACTGCGGGAAGTTCTGCCTTTTTATTAATGGCAATTCTAGGTATTTGTTTAGCTGGTTATAATGAACCAACATTAAATTTTGAAACATCAGCGAATCAATCATATCCTGTAGAACTCGAAATTCTCTTCTATATTGGGTTTTTTATTGCTTTTGCTGTTAAATTGCCGATTATACCCTTACATACTTGGTTACCAGATACTCATGGAGAGGCACATTACAGTACTTGTATGCTTCTAGCTGGAATCTTATTAAAAATGGGAGCGTATGGATTGGTTCGGATCAATATGGAATTATTGCCTCGCGCCCATTCTATATTTTCTCCTTGGTTGATGATAGTCGGGACAATTCAAATAATCTATGCAGCTTTAACATCTCCCAGTCAACGTACTTTAAAAAAAAGAATAGCTTATTCCTCCGTATCCCATATGGGTTTCATAATTATAGGGCTTGGTTCTATAAGCGATACAGGACTCAACGGGTCCATTTTACAAATAATTTCGCATGGATTTATTGGCGCTGCACTTTTTTTCTTGGCAGGAACGAGTTATGATCGAATACGTCTCGTTTATCTCGATGAAATGGGTGGAATGGCTATCACAATTCCAAAACTATTTACGACTTTCAGTATCTTATCAATGGCGTCTCTTGCATTACCGGGCATGGGTGGTTTTGTTGCCGAATTAATAGTGTTTTTTGGAATACTTACTAGCCAAAAATATCTTTTAATGCCCAAAATCCTAATTACTTTTGTCATGGCAATTGGAATAATATTAACTCCTATTTATTCATTATCTATGTTACGCCAGATGTTTTATGGATACAAGCTTTTTAATGCCCTAAACTCTTATTTTGTTGATTCTGGGCCGCGGGAATTGTTTCTTTCGATCTCGATTCTTTTACCTGTAATAGCTATTGGCATTTATCCCGATTTCGTTTTCTCACTATCAGTTGAGAAAGTCGAAGCTCTTCTATCTAATTTTTTTTATCCATAGTTTTCGTGAGTAAACCAAAAAATGAAACAAAAATATTCTTATTTTCAAAATTATTTGTTGGGCAATGAAAAATAAGTACTTTTTCTTCTCTAAAGTTTAAGTAAAATAAATGGGAGTTATATTATAATTATGTATCGAGAACCCTTTGCTTTGATTTTTTGCATTTCCATTAATGGATTCAAAGGGTTCTCGCTTGATTACACCAAATTTTATTATATACACTTATACTTTCCTATGTTTATTTTGTATTGTTCAAGTACTTTCTTCAATTCAATTAGATGTTAATGTAAATGAACCATAACTATGTAATCCTATTCCTAATAAATTAACCCCAAAATAGCATACCCAAATTACAAGAAAGCCCGTCGAGGCTACAATTGCAGAATTTTCACTTTTCAAAATTTTATTTGTTCGAATATGTAAATAAATTGCAAATATGGTCCAAGTAATAAATGCCCAAGTCTCCTTTGGATCCCAATTCCAATATGACCCCCATGCTTCATTAGCCCATACTGCTCCCGAAAGAATACCTATCGTTAAAAAGATAAATCCTAGACTAATAATACGAAAACCCCAAAGATCCAATTGTTCAATCAATTGAAACCTGTAATAATTCCTAGAATAAATAAAAGAAGTTTTTATTAAACGATTTTTTTTTTCTATTATGTATTGAATCTTGCCCAGCGAAAATGGCTCGTTTACCAAATTTTTGCTTTTACGAAAATTTAGGATGAAATTTTGAAATGTAATGACTAAAAGAGCTAGTGATAATAATGCTCCGCATAAAAGAGCTGCATAGCCCAATACCATCATACTTACGTGCATCATTAACCAATGGGATTGGAGAGCAGGTACTAATATTTCGGATTGATTCATTTCAGTTAAAAGACCTGAAGTAGCAAAACCTTGGGTAAAAATAGCACTTGGCGCGGTTATTGCGTTTAAATTGAAATAGGTTTTCATTTTTTGAAAATACGGAACGATATGAATACTGGAGAAACTCCATGAAAGAAAGATTAATGATTCATATAAATTACTTAATGGGAAATGTTGCAAATAAATCCAACGAGTAACTAATAATCCCGTTAGACAGGAAAAAGTGGTCATCATCCCCTTTTCTGACGAATCAGATAGTCCTACGATTTCATCTACTAATAAGGTTAGCAAATGAATTGTAATTACAATCGAAACGACTGAAAAGGATATATGTGTAAATATATGCTCTAAAGTTGAAAATATCATAACAAATTAAAAAAAGGGGGGGTTCAATTCAATTTCAATTATAGGATAATTGAATTCAACTCGGGAGTTGAACTTAGTATAGGACTCACTTTTTTAGAAAATGACATGCCGCCACTCGGACTCGAACCGAGATGCTCTAGCACTGCTTCCTAAGAGCAGCGTGTCTACCGATTTCACCATAGCGGCTTGTTCCAAATCATAATAACCCCTTTTTGAGTCAATTGTCGAGAGTGAAGTAGTCAATTCAATGCAATTTATATTTTTTGATTGATCCTCGAGTGGAAAGATAGAATCTAAAATCTGCGTATTCGCCCTATAATCACTTAAAAAAGGAAAGGGCTTTTTTTTTTATTAGGTTCAATTTTAAGTCAGGGTATATTCAATTTCAAGTCAGGGTATATCTAGTGATAGTGACTTAAAGAAACAATTATTTAGCAAGTTATAAAACACAGTTTAATTAATTAGTTTTAACAATCTATTAGTGACTACAAAATTTCTATATGTTCTTCTCTAATTTAATTAGTTTAATTAATATATTTAATATACAGGTAATATACAAAATATTATAGTTATTTTATACAATATAGACAATAAAAGCTCAAACTTTTTTATTATCAAATAGATGGGGATTCTTCTTTTCCCCATCATAAAAACCATAAAACATACTCAAAAGAAAGGTTTAATCTTCTTTTTGTGTTTATTCTTTATTTCAAAGAAAGAAGATTTTTTGAATTATAAAAGCGAAACAAATTTAATTTCTCATTGTTATTGATCGGGTCAATACAAAACATTAGAGAATATAAAATTTTCATTTTATATCTATTTATATTACCGTATATATATAGAAATAAAAACCTAATAGAAATAAAAACCTAATAGAAATAAAATTTGATTATAATAAAATAAAAATTTTTCTAAATTTTTTAGAATGTCTTTAGAAGTTTTAGATTATAAGTTATAAAAAATTTACAATTAATTAGAAACAAATTAGACTGACTGCTTTTCGAATCAAAGCAACTGAGATTTTTCCAATCTTTGATTATTTATTTGTTGCATAAAAAAAACTTTTTGAATTCCTTGTAGAAAGAGATTTACCTAATGAAAAAGCTTTCAATGCTGCCCAATATCCTTTTTTTTTCCAAAGATTTTTACGAATACGTTTTTTTGAAATAGAAATACGTTTTTTCGGAACTGCCATTAAAAAATAGAATAAGTTTTTAATTGCTATAGTTGGATGTCAAAGACATCTATTATCGATTGTTCAAAAAAACAATTGTTTTTTACTATGAATTATTCGGCTATCTATTTATTTTCTAGCCAGTATACCCCTTAAAAAAAAATCAATATAGAAAAATCCAAATTGCATAAATGTAAATATAGTAATAAAAAAAAACGACGGTATACCATCTCTGTATAATTTTTTATATTGTTCTACATGTATTTATACATGTAATAAAATGAGCTAAAATACATAATAAAAAAAAATAGAAAGTTTTAATAAACCAACCCTAGTACCTTATTAATTTTGGAAATTACTTTCCAAATTAATTGCCCAGGCTCACATAAAGAGTACATCTAATTTTAATCTAATTTTAAAATGTGCAAGAGACTAGGACTTAATCTATTATCTATTAAATTTCGAAAAGTTATTTTCTTAATTCCTCCTTTAGGGAACGCTAAGTCTTGGTTTGAAGATCCTAGCCTTTACTAAAAAAAGAAATGTCTTGTCTTAAAATAACAGACAATCAATTCTGTTGCACAAATCTATTGATTAATGATTCTGACTAAAACAACTAAAAAAAAAAGAACTTTTCTGGTAAAATTCTAGTTTTTTATGATTCAGGTCAAATTATTTAGCCTTGTTATATAGATATGTAAATTATTGGAATAATACATACTAATAATTAAGTTAAGATGAAAATTTCCATTTTCCTTTCTTTTATCAAATTTTCAATTTTAGGCAATAATTGAATTTTAGTAAAAGTACTATGTTTTTTTTAGTTTTCAATAGTAATTCATTTAAACAATTTAAATCTCTTGATTTGAAATATTTTAAATAGTTGAAAAATATTCAAAATAATTAAGTCTAGAAAATTCTATATTTTGGATATTTTCATTTTTTTTTTTATTTTATTAACCGATCCCTTTCATTTCAAAAAAACTAAGAGCCAGTAAATCAGAAACAATTAATTAAGATAAAAATAATTTTTTTTATGCAATATACATATCCATATTCATGGATTATACCTTTTATTCCCCTTCCAGTTCCTATATTAATAGGAGCAGGACTTCTACTTTTTCCCAAGGCAACAAAGGATCTTCGCCGTATGTGGGTATTTCCTAGTATTTTATACTTAAGTATAGTTATGATTTTTGCAACCTATCTGGCTATTCAACAAACGAATAACCCTTCTATCTATTTATCTATATGGTCTTGGACTATCAATAATGACTTTTCTTTAGAATTTGGTTATTTCGTTGACCCACTTACTTCTATTATGTTAATATTAATCACTACTGTTGGAATTTTGGTTCTTATTTATAGTGACAATTACATGTCTCATGATCAGGGATATTTGAGGTTTTTTGCTTATATGAGTTTTTTTAATGTGTCAATGTTAGGATTAGTTACTAGTTCTAATCTGATACAAATTTATTTTTTTTGGGAATTCGTTGGAATGTGTTCTTATCTATTAATAGGGTTTTGGTTCACCCGGCCTACTGCAGCGAATGCTTGTCAAAAAGCGTTTGTTACTAATCGCGTTGGAGATTTTGGTTTATTAGTAGGAATTTTAGGCTTTTATTGGATAACGGGTAGTTTAGAATTTCGGGATTTTTTTGAAATATTCGATAACTTGGTTTATAATAATGAGGGTAATCCTTTATTTTATACTTTGTGTGCCTTTCTATTATTTGCTGGTGCAATTGCTAAATCGGCTCAATTTCCACTTCATGTATGGTTACCCGATGCCATGGAAGGACCTACCCCTATTTCAGCTCTTATACATGCTGCTACTATGGTAGCGGCCGGAATTTTTCTTGTCGCCCGGCTTTTCCCGCTTTTAATAGTTTTACCTTACATAATGAAGATAATAGCTTTGATAGGTATAATAACATTACTTTTAGGAGCCGCTTTAGGTCTTGCTCAAACGGATATTAAGAGGGGTTTAGCTTATTCTACAATGTCTCAATTGGGCTATATGATGTTGGCTCTCGGTATGGGTTCTTATCAAGCGGCTTTGTTTCATTTGATCACTCATGCTTATTCTAAAGCATTGTTGTTTTTAGGTTCCGGGGCTATTATTCATTCAATGGAAACTATTGTTGGTTATTCTCCAGATAAAAGTCAGAATTTGGTTCTTATGGGAGGTTTAAACAAACAGGTGCCTATTACAAAAACATCTTTTTTAGTAGGTACACTTTCTCTTTGTGGCATTCCGCCTCTTGGCTGTTTTTGGTCTAAAGATCAAATTCTTAATGATAGTTGGTTGTATTCACCGATTTTTGCAATAATTGCCTATTCCACCGCGGGATTAACTGCATTTTATATGTTTCGGATATATTTACTTACTTTTGAGGGCCATTTAAATGTTTATTTTCAAACTTATAGTGAAAAAAAAAAAAGCTCGGTTTATTCAACATCTTTATGGGGTAGAGAAGGGCAGGGGTTGATTAAACCAAATTTTTCCTTATTACCTTTATTAACAAGTAATAATTCTAAACGGATTCCTTTTTTTTTCAAAAAGAAAAATAAATTACATAGTAATGGAAGAAGTAT